TCTTAGTAATGGAATAATAAGCCATAATTCATTGGTTGCTTGTATCATTAACCATTTCTTTATTTTTATGCGAGGAGCTTACCATGAATCCACTGATTTCTGCTGCTTCCGTTATTGCTGCTGGATTGGCTGTAGGGCTGGCTTCTATTGGACCTGGAGTTGGACAAGGGACTGCTGCGGGCCAAGCCGTAGAAGGTATCGCGAGACAACCAGAAGCAGAGGGTAAAATACGAGGTACTTTATTGCTTAGTCTGGCTTTTATGGAAGCTTTAACAATTTATGGACTGGTCGTGGCATTAGCGCTTTTATTTGCAAATCCTTTTGTTTAATCCTCGAAATAAATGGGAAAGTCTTATTTTGATCTTTCTTATTTTATTATCTTAGATTTGCCGCTTGATTTTTCAAATTATATCAAGATTTCAATCCTACAATAACTTTAACTTATTCGTTGAGATAATACAATACCCCGTGGGAAGGACTAATTTGAGGATCAGGAATTAGCGGATCCACTCGCTTTTTTCCTTCCCGTTCTCGGTCCAATGGAACCCCCTTTTTTAGTACGCCTTGCAACGAACGAGATATATCGTAATTGATATGATACCTGGCCTGGGACCTAATTATAATTAAGTATTTTTTTTGGGGGGGGAGTTCAATTGAAATTAAATAGATTGAGAAATATGGAAAAAAATAAAATCAACAAAGGGTGAAGTAATACAAAAAGAACTCTGTTCAATTTAGTCAGTCCTATCTATAAGAGGAGATCATATGAAAAATGTAACCGATTCTTTCGTTTCCTTGGGTCACTGGCCGTCCGCCGGGAGTTTCGGATTTAATACCGATATTTTAGCAACAAATCCAATAAATCTAAGTGTAGTCCTTGGTGTATTGATTTTTTTTGGAAAGGGAGTGTGTGCGAGTTGTTTATTTCAAGAATAAGCTGGATCTAACCAGCTGCACTTTTTTCTTTATAACTAGGAAAGAAAGGTGCACGATCCCGCGAATTACTTCTGAATCAATTCAGAAATCATATGTACGAACCGTAGCATTTCGTGATTCGTTGGTAAATACACTTTGATTCTCTATTAACCAATAATATGTAATATGGGGCCCTAAACATGGTTAAAGCTAAATTGTTTGAAGTCTGGGCGCAACATTGGTGTTCTTTCTACCACTATGTTAGTATGGCGAGAGTTTCAAAACGAATCCTTGCATTTTATCCGATATAGAACACTCATATCGATAAAATGATTTGTGAACCTTTTATTGTTACTGAAAAACGGGAATCCCCTCCTTTTTTTATCCAATGCGGAATCGACGACCTATGTATAAAGTAAGCGGAATTTTTTGGATTTGAATAAAAAAAAAGAAACAACTTTGCCGATAATTACAGATTTTTTGTCTGGTCGGAAGAGTCCTCCGAATATTCTGGTCTTGGATCAACGATCCGTTTCAATATTTTTGAATCCGAACAGAAAAGAGAGGATAAGCTCATTATATTATATATATAAAAAAAATATATATAAATAAAAAAAAAAGTGATACGGGAATGCCCCATAAGGAAGTGAGCGTGAGAGCCAAATGAATCGAAAGATTCCTGTTTGGTTCGGGAAGAGGTCATGGAATTGTTAAAATTAATTGTAATGGGAAGATAATCTACTTTCATTAAATGATTTATTAGATAATCGAAAACAGAGAATCTTGAGTACTATTCGAAATTCAGAAGAGCTACGCAAAGGGTCCATTGAAAGGCTGGAAAAGGCCAAGGCCCGCTTACGAAAAGTGAAAATAGAAGCGGATGAGTTTCGAGTGAATGGATATTCCGAGATAGAACGAGAAAAATTGAATTTGATTAATTCAACTTATCAGAATTTGGAACGATTAGAAAATTACAAAAATGAAACCATTCAGTTTGAACAACAAAGAGCGATTAATCAAGTCAGACAACGCGTTTTTCAACAAGCCTTACAAGGAGCTCTAGGAACTCTGAATAGTTGTTTGAACAACGAGTTACATTTACGCACTATCGGTGCTAATATTCGTATGTTTGGGGCGATGAAAGAAATAACTGATTAGTCCTTCTACTGTAGGTATTATTTATTGATTTTTCCTTTGCTTCTGAAAAAGAATTAAGCAAGACTCATGGCAACCCTTAGAGCCGACGAAATTAGTAATATTATCCGTGAACGTATTGAGCAATATAATAGAGAAGTCAAGATTGTGAATACTGGCACCGTACTTCAAGTAGGTGATGGCATTGCTCGTATTCATGGTCTTGATGAAGTAATGGCAGGTGAATTAGTAGAATTTGAAGAGGGTACAATAGGCATTGCTCTTAATTTGGAATCCAATAATGTTGGTGTTGTGTTAATGGGTGACGGTTTGATGATACAAGAGGGAAGTTCTGTAAAAGCAACAGGAAGAATTGCTCAGATACCAGTGAGCGAGGCTTATTTGGGTCGTGTTATAAATGCTCTTGCTAAACCTATTGATGGTAGGGGCG